ATTTAAAAAACAATAAATTTGAAAATAGTATAATAAATGAAATGTCACAATATTTTTTTTTTTCGTGTCAAGATACTGAAAAAAAAAGAATATCGTTTACCTACCCACCCAGTTTTAAAACGTTTTTTGAAATGCTAGAAAGAAAGATCAATCTTTTCAGATCGGTAGAATCAGTAGATTCAATCTTTGATGAACTAAAAAACTCATGGGTTTCTAAAAATGAACAAAAAAAAAACAAACTAAGAACTGAATTTATAAATAGACTAGACGTTGTAGAAAAAAGATCTCTTTGGCTAGATGTATTAACTAGATTGCGTATTGATGAAAAAGAATATTTACTCAAAAAAAATGATCCTTTTTTAAACGGCCCCTGTCGTGGACCAACAAAAGGAATCTGTTCATTACCATTGCTTAGTGAAATTTTCATAAAAAAAAAGCCAGAAGCTCCTTTTATAAATAAAATACATGCTCTTATTCTTGCTAATAATTTTCTAGAATTTGAAGATCTAATGGATATATCTGATAAAAAAAGAAAAACATTATCTGTGGGAATAACGGAAATTAGTCAAAAAATACCTCGACGGTCATACAAATTAATTGACGAGTTTGAACGACAAGAAAGAGAATATGAAGCAACCGTATTAGACGAACCTGGAATGCGGTCAAGAAAATCAAGATTTGGGGTAGTTTTTACTATAAATAAGCCCACTTATACTAATTACGAGTACCAACCGGAGCAATTTTATTTGATGCATTATTCCGAACAACCAGATTTTCGTCGAAATATAATCATGGGCTCGATACGCGCTCAACGGCGTAAAATACCCGTTTTAAAACTGGCTCAAGCAAACGCATATTCCCCACTTTTTTTGTATAGCCTCGAAAAATCAATCCTTTCTTATTTTGATATCTTTGGATTAATTAAACTAATTTTCCAAAATTGGATGAAAAAAACTAATGAATTTGAACTTTCAGAAAAAAAGGCTAAAAATGAGAAATATAAAAGAGAAGCAACAATGGGGCTCGAACTATCAGCAGAACCCCAAAAAGGTATTCTAACTCCTCAATTAACAAGGAGTTGTATATTAATAATAAAATCAACTTTTAGGAAATATATTATATTACCCTCATTGATAATAGCTAAAAATATCGGCCGTAGCTTATTTTTTCAATCTCCCGAATGGTCCGAGGATTTTGAAAATTGGAATAAGGAAACGCATGTTAAATGCACTTATAGTGGTGTTCAACTATCCAAAAAAGACTTGCCAAAAAACTGGTTAAGTGAAGGTATTCAGATAAAGATCCTATTTCCGTTCTATCTAAAACCGTGGCATAGATCGAAAACCGAATCCCCTCAAATGGATCAATTGAAACTGAAAAAAAAAGAAAAAAAAAAAATTATTTTTTTAACTGTGTGGGGGAGGCCAACCAAACAGCCCTTTGGTTCACCCCAAAACCAACCCTCCTTTTTTGTACCAATTTTTAAAGAACTCGTAAAAAAAACGATAAAATTGAAAATAATTTTTTTTTTTAAAATGTTAAAAGAAATAAAAAACTGGATTAACAAAAGTGGTCTAGTTGTAAACAGACTAATAAGCGGCCCCTCAAAAAAAAAAATTATTTTATTTGGATTGAGCGAACTAGATAAATCGGGTGAAACTAAAAACGAAAAAGATTTGATAAAAAATAATAAGATAATTCGCGAATCGTCCATTCCAACTCGATCTAAAAATTGGACAAAACATTCGCTACCAGAAAAAAAAATGCAAGATCTAACTATTAGAACAAGCACAATCAGAAATCAACTAGAAAAAAGAACAAACGATAAGAAAAAATATTTTCGAACTCCTGAGATAAATAATAGGATTAACAAAAAATGGCATGCCGTCAAAAGATTAGAATTCAAAAAATTGAAAACTTTTTCTCAAATAGTAAAAAAACAACTTACTCGATTAATCTTTAACTCGCAGTATTTTATACAATCTTTTATTGTAAGAATATACATTTATATCCTCCGAGTTATTAATATACTACGGATCAAAGGACAACTTTTTTTTGATTTTGAATCAAAAAAAAAAAAAATGGATAAGTACAATTACAATAATGAAGCAACCAAAAAAGAAAAAAAAACGGAATTTAGAAACTTTAGACAGTCCTGTTTTTATATTAGTAATAAAAATTCAAAATTGTTTTTTGACTTATCCTCTTTATCACAAGCATATGTAGGGTATAAATTAGCACAAAGCCGCAGTTTTAACTTATACAACTTAAAACTAAGATCTGCACTTCAATATCATGAAACCTCTCTTTTTCCTAAAGATAAAATAAAGAATAATTTTGGAGTACAGGGAGTATTTGATTCGGAATTACCCGAGAAGAAACTTCTTACGTCTGGAATAACGCAATGGAAAAGCTGGTTACAGAATCATTATAAATCTAAGATATCTTATATTAGATGGTCTGGATTGGTACCAAAAAAAGAAAATCGCCACTCTCTAAGACAAAGCGAAAAGGGGGGTTTATCAAAATGGGAGTTATATGAAAAAGATGGGTTAATTAATTCCGAAAATCAAATTAATGATTATGGATTAAACTCATTATCAAATCACAAAGGGAATTTAAAAAAAAATTATCGAAATGCTCTCTTATCATATAAATCTATTAATTCTGAAAATAAGACGAACTCATATATTTTTGTTTTACCATCACAAGTAAACAACAACCAAAAAATATCCTATACTTACAACACAAATAAAAGAACACTTTTTACCCTAGGAGATAAAAATTCTTTAGGCAAAAAAGTTACTACAGATATGGAGAAATCTTTTTTTTATGACCGAATTATCCATTTGTGTCTTAGAAAAAGAGTCGATATTGAAGCCTGTATTCCGACTAATACTAAGATAAGTAAGTATCAACTAATTGAACAAAGCAATAAGAAGAGGGGTCTTTTTGATTTGACAACTCACCAAACTCAGCAAACCAACCCAAGGATTCAAAGCTTTTTCAATTGGCTGGAAATGAATGAAGAATTTCCTATTTTGAATGAAGAACTTTGGTTCTTACCAGAATTGATACTGCTTTATAATGTATATAAACTAAAATTATGGATCATACCAATCAAATCACTTCTTTTAAATTTGAATGAAAAGAAAAGTTTGAGTGAAAAAAATAATATCACTCTAAAGCAAAAATGGAATCTTGGATCCGTGTTCTTAAACCAAGAAAAAGATGTTTCAGACGGTGGTGATTTTTTAGACGATAGTGTGGAATCAGACATAAAAACACGTATAAACGAAAGCAATACAGAAGAAGACCTCGATTTTATACTGACAAGTCATTTGCTTGTTCAATTGAGATGGTCTTTTTTTTTCAATTTAACAATAATGAAAAATATCAAAGTATATTGTCTCCTGCTTAGCTTGCGCAATCCAAGAGAAAGTGCTCTATCCGCTATTCAAAGAGGAACAATAAATCTAGATATAATGCCGAGTCATAAGTCTGTTACAGAATGGATGGAAAGGGGAGTATTCTTTATTGAACCAGTTCGTATGTCTATAAATAATCCTGGACAATTTCTTATGTATCAAACCATACGGATTTCCTTAGTTCCTAAGAAGAATTATCAAATTAATCCAAGGTATCGAGAAAAAATAGATTTTGAAAAATCCATTGCAAAAGAGCAAAAAATTATTAGAAATCTAGACAGCAAAAATTATAGTTTGCGTGTTCTTGAAACTATTTTCTCGCCGCGACGTCGAAAAGAGTTAAGAATTTTAATTTCTTTCAATTCAAAAAAAAACCAAAGTATAGATCTAAATCTGGTATTCTGCAATAGAAAAAATGTAAAAATTTATGGGCCAGTTTTGCTTGAAAGCAACCATCTTGATAGATTAAAATTTTTTCTTTGGTCAACTTGTCAATTAGAAGATTTAGTTTGTATGAATCGTTATTGGTTTAATACCAATACTGGGAGTTTTTTCAGTATGTTAAGAATACATATGTATCCACAATTTTAAATGTATGAAACACATGATAGGATAGTTTTCTATAGAACGACTCAAATAAGAAATGGAGTTGGATTATTAATTAGTTGATTTTCAAAACTTGAATATTAATAAAACTAAAAAGCCCATAATGAAAAAAAATATACCAGATTAAAATGTCCAACATTATTATTACTGATCCAAAAAATTCATATTTTAAATTCATATTTTAAAAAGGTTGGAGAAGATTTGCTTGTATGCTAAAGAATTCCGCGTCCTCAGTTATTTCCCCAAAACAAGAAAAAAAAGATGAAACCAAGGGATCCGTTGAATTTCAAGTAGTTAATTTCACTCAGCAAATCCGAAGACTGACTTCACATTTGGAATTGCACAGAAAAGATTATTTATCTCAGAGAGGTCTAAAGAAAATTCTGGGAAAACGTCAATGCCTGCTGGCTTATTTGTCAAAAAAAAACGGAATACGTTATAAAGAATTAATTGATCGACTGGATATTCGGGAACCAAAAAGTCGTTAATTTCAAGAACTTACATTCCATTTTTTAGTTATTGGATCATGAATTTTTTTGTTTTCTGCAATTCCTAGAAAAATGAATCAAGGAACAACCTATGAATGTACCAATTATAAGAAATGAGCTTATGGTAGTAAATATGGGACCTCACCACCCATCAATGCACGGCGTTCTTCGACTCATCATTACTTTAGATGGTGAAGATGTTGTTGACTGTGAACCAATATTGGGGTATTTACACAGAGGGATGGAAAAAATTGCAGAAAATAGAACAATTATACAATACTTACCTTATGTAACTCGTTGGGATTATTTGGCTACTATGTTCACCGAGGCCATAACCGTAAATGCACCGGAACAGTTAGGAAATATTCAAGTACCTAAACGGGCCAGTTATATCAGAGTAATTATGTTAGAATTAAGTCGTATAGCTTCTCATTTATTATGGCTTGGCCCTTTTATGGCAGATATTGGTGCGCAAACGCCCTTCTTTTACATTTTACGAGAACGAGAATTAGTCTATGATCTGTTCGAAGCTGCTACCGGTATGAGATTAATGCATAATTTTTTTCGTATCGGCGGGGTTGCCGCTGATTTACCGCATGGGTGGATAGATAAATGCAGTGATTTCTGTGACTATTTTTTAACCGGAATTGCAGAATATAAAAAACTTATTACACGCAATCCCATTTTTTTAGAACGTGTTGAGGGAGTAGGAATTGTGAGTGGAGAAGAAGCACTAAATTGGGGTTTGTCAGGCCCAATGTTGCGAGCTTCCGGAATAGAATGGGATCTTCGTAAAGTTGATCATTATGAGTGTTATGACGAATTTGATTGGGAAGTCCAATGGCAAAAAGAAGGAGATTCGTTAGCTCGCTATTTAGTAAGGATCAGTGAAATTGAGGAATCTATCAAAATTATTCAACAAGCTTTGGAAGGAATTCCGGGAGGACCTTATGAAAACTTAGAAATACGATGTTTTGATAAAGTACGGGATTCCCAATGGAATGATTTTGAATATCGCTTCATTAGTAAAAAAACCTCTCCTACTTTTGAATTGTCGAAACAAGAACTTTATGCAAGAGTCGAAGCCCCAAAGGGTGAATTGGGCATTTTTCTCCTAGGAGATGGGAAAATTTTTCCTTGGAGATGGAAAATTCGCCCGCCGGGTTTTATCAATTTGCAAATTCTTCCTCAGTTAGTTAAAAGAATGAAATTGGCTGATATTATGACGATACTAGGTAGTATAGATATCATTATGGGAGAAGTTGATCGTTGAAATGATAATTGATACAACAGAAGTACAAGATATCGCTGGTTTCCCAAAATGGGAATCCTTAAAAGAGGTGTATGAGATCGTATGGATGCTTATCCCTATTTTGACTGTTATAGTGGGAATCACAATAGGTGTACTAGTTATTGTGTGGTTAGAAAGAGAAATAGCTGCGGGGCTACAACAACGTATTGGACCGGAATATGCTGGACCTTTTGGAATTCTTCAAGCTTTCGCAGATGGTACAAAACTTCTTTTCAAAGAAAACCTTCTTCCATCTAGAGGCGATACTTATTTATTCAATATCGGACCAGCCATAGCAGTCATATCAATTCTATTAAGTTATTCAGTAATTCCTTTTGGCTATCATCTTGTTCTAGCCGATCTCAATATTGGTGTTTTTTTATGGATCGCCATTTCAAGTATTTCTCCGATTGGACTTCTTATGTCAGGATATGGATCAAATAATAAATATTCTTTTTTAGGTGGTTTGCGGGCTGCTGCTCAATCGATTAGTTATGAAATACCATTAACTCTATGCGTGTTATCAATATCTCTACGTGCGAGTCGTTGAAACATTTTCCCTTTTCGTTGGAAAGAGAGCGGTTCATGTTTTTGTTCATTAACCCGACTGATGAACACAATCAGATAGTTCTATGAGTGAAAAAAAAACAGCTTAGAAATTTGCAGTAAAAAAAGTCAGCCTCATTTCCTATGTATAAGGATTAAGCATACGTAAACATAAGCAATTCACAATGTTTATCCCAGGATCGGGTGATTAATCATCCTGACTTGAAGCGGGTTTAAAACAACAACCAACGTTATGAGTTTTTCACTATCGTTTGTATGTATTACCATAATCGTGAGTTGATAAAAAATGAGTGGGTGGTTAGAAATACAAAAGTACACAAAGGATTAGTAATAGAGATTATGCAAATTATACAAAAAAGTATTTCCGCATAATAAGGAACACTCATTGGGGCTTTAAGTTGGTAGAAATGATCCGGTAGTACTTCCCACGATTCCGATCCAGAGTATGCCCCTATCCACTGAAAAAAACTATCAGGAAACGAAAGAATCCTTTTTGAAAGGACCCCCTTTTTCCGTTTTTGAGAAAGAAGAAAAAGAAGAATAGGAACGAACAAAATAGAAAGAATGCAATTCCAATACAAAAAAGCGATCTTTTTTAAGATTTAATTATTTCATTTTTTTCGTAATCGAAAATGCTGGGTTGAAATATTTATATATATTACTAATAAGGAGTATTTTATTGGCGGATTTAAGTTATTACTCAAAAAAGATTGAAATAAAAAAAAAAGAAAGTAAAGGATGAGATTAATTCAGAAAATTTTTTTTTCTAGCAGACGGAATTACGTTGGACTAATTCGGGGCTTTTCAATATATTTTGACTCTCTCTAGCATACAAGTATATCACGTTAAATAATACTAACCCGGTCCTTAAATTTATTTAGGCTCCTCGAGGAGCCGTATGAGGTGAAAATCTCATGTACGGTTCTGGAATAGCGATAGTAATAGTAATGTTATCACCGACTATGATTTTCTAATAGTTCAAGTACAGTTGATATAGTTGAAGCACAGTCAAAATATGGTTTTTGGGGGTGGAATTTGTGGCGTCAACCTATAGGGTTTATCATTTTTCTAATTTCTTCCCTAGCAGAATGTGAGAGGTTACCCTTCGATTTACCAGAAGCAGAAGAAGAATTAGTAGCAGGTTATCAAACAGAATATTCAGGTATAAAATTCGGTTTATTTTTTATTGCATCCTATCTAAATCTATTAGTTTCCTCATTTTTTGTAATCGTTCTTTACTTGGGCGGTTGGAATCTCTCTATTCCATATATATTCAATCCTGAACTTTTTGAAAAATCAGGCGGAGGTTTTGGCACAATCATTAGTATTTTTATTACATTAGTTAAAACTTATTTGTTTTTGTTCATTCCTATTACAACAAGATGGACTTTACCTCGGCTGAGAATGGACCAATTATTAAATCTTGGATGGAAATTTCTTTTACCTATTTCTCTCGGTAATTTATTATTAACAACTTCTTTCCAACTCCTTTCACTCTAACCACGCGAGTCTCTACTTAGACTTATCTCAAACAAGAGAAGGAAACAATCATCACATTATTCATAACTATTCACGATATGTTCCCTATGGTAACTGGGTTCATCAATTATAGTCAACAAACAGTACGAGCTGCAAGGTACATCGGTCAAGGTTTTATGATTACTTTATCCCATGCAAATCGTTTACCTGTAACGATTCAATATCCTTATGAGAAATTAATTCCATCAGAACGTTTCCGCGGTCGAATTCACTTTGAATTTGATAAATGCATTGCTTGTGAAGTATGTGTTCGCGTATGCCCTATAGATTTACCAGTTGTTGATTGGAAACTACAAACTAGGATCCGAAAGAAACAATTGCTTAATTACAGTATTGATTTTGGAATCTGTATATTTTGTGGTAATTGCGTTGAGTATTGCCCCACAAATTGTTTATCAATGACTGAAGAATATGAGCTTTCTACGTATGATCGTCACGAATTGAATTATAATCAAATTGCTTTGGGCCGTTTACCATTGGTATTAATTGACGATTACACAATTCGACCAATTTTGAATACGCCTCAAATAAAAAACGGCTAAACCTCCTTTTCTAAAAAATTTCGAATTACGAATGTACTCTTTTGATCTAAACTAAAGGAATTTTTTTTGAACTGACAAATTGAACCTCAAAAAAGAACGAGATTGGCCCACTTATTGGACCTATATCAATAGACATCTATTCTTTCAATTAAAAATATCCCGGATAATTGTACTTTTTCCTGGTCCGATCAATAAGGTCATGAAACAATTCTATTTTTTTATTTCTTATTTTATATTATATATAATGGATTTACCGGGACCAATACATGATTTTCTGTTAATCTTTCTAGGATCAGGTCTTATATTAGGAGGTCTAGGAGTAGTATTATTTACTAATGCAATTTATTCCGCCTTTTCATTGGGATTAGTTCTTGTTTGTATATCCTTATTCTATATTTTATCAAATTCCCATTTTGTAGCCGCTGCCCAACTTCTTATTTATGTGGGAGCTATAAATGTTTTAATCATCTTTGCTGTGATGTTTATTAATGGTTCAGAATATTACAAAGATTTCCAGTTTTGGACTGTTGGAGATGGAGTTACTGCAGTAGTTTGTACAAGTATTTTTGTTTCACTAATTACTACTATTCCAGATACGTCATGGTATGGGATTATTTGGACTACAAGATCAAACCATATCGTCGAACAAGATTTGATAAGTAATAGTCAACAAATTGGGATTCATTTATCAACAGATTTTTTTCTTCCATTTGAACTCATTTCAATAATTCTTTTATTTGCTTTGATAGGTGCAATTTCGGTAGCTCGTCAGTAATAAAGCTTTCAAACGTTCATAGATAAGAAATGTTTTTAATTCAATCTATTACCTATTCTTAATAGTAGCACTAGATTTCTTTGTCCTTGTTCCTTGCTTTTTAGATTCTAGTCAATAGAATAAGTTGCGTTGTTGTTCATATTGAAATGAATCAAGATTGATAAGGAGTTGGTCAATGATGCTCGAATATGTACTTGTTTTGAGTGCCTATTTATTTTCTATCGGTATCTATGGATTGATCACGAGCCGAAATATGGTTAGAGCCCTTATGTGTCTTGAACTTATCCTAAATGCAGTTAATATAAACTTCGTAACATTTTCGGATTTTTTTGATAGTCGCCAATTAGTAGGAGATATTTTCTCAATTTTTGTCATAGCTATTGCAGCCGCTGAAGCAGCTATTGGACCAGCAATTATTTCGTCAATTTATCGTAATAGAAAATCAACTCGCACCAATCAATCAAATTTGTTGAATAAATAATATGCATTTAAAAATTTGACTTTTTCTCAACGCAACTAAAAAAATTATTATATGATTATTCAGTAAGTCCAATTCGAATTAGTATGTATGATTTAGTATGTATGATATTAAATATGGATTCATATTTCTCTTTACGAAGATGTACTAAATAAAAGTATCTTGACTCTTTCGACTAAGCTAATCCATAAATCGTTTTTGTATCAAAATTTTGGTAAATCATTGATTCATCTGATATCTAAATACATGACTCATGTACAAGTTTATTAGATTGAAAATTTATGATGTTCAAAAATTTAGAGATTCAATGTCACATTCAGTAAAGATTTATGATACATGTATAGGATGTACTCAATGTGTTCGAGCCTGCCCCACAGATGTATTAGAAATGATACCGTGGGACGGGTGTAAAGCTAAACAAATAGCATCTGCTCCAAGAACAGAAGACTGTGTTGGTTGTAAACGATGTGAATCCGCCTGTCCAACGGATTTCTTGAGTGTTCGGGTTTATTTATGGCATGAAACAACTCGTAGCATGGGTCTAGCTTATTGATACGTTCAAAAAAAAATAGCACTAATCCATTTTTTACCGACAAAAACCCGTGCTCAAAATAATATATAGGTTCCATTTCTTTTTTTTTAGTACGGGTTTTTTATGGTCTAAGTGTATCTTATCTTTACCATGAACTTTTTTCCTTGGTTAACACTAATTGTAGCTTTTCCGATATCTGCCGGTTCTTTAATTTTCTTTCTCCCGCAAAAAGGAAATAAAATAATTCGGTGGTACACTATATGTATATGTATTTTAGAGCTCCTTATAATGACCTATGCATTCCGTTATCATTTCCGATTCGACGATCCTTTAATACAACTGGCAGAGGAGTATAAATGGATACGTTTTTTTTTTTCTTTTTACTGGAGATTAGGAATAGATGGACTTTCTATAGGACCCATTTTATTAACAGGATTTATTACTACTTTAGCTACTTTAGCGGCTTGGCCAGTTACTCGCGATTCACGATTTTTCCATTTCTTGATGTTAGCAATGTATAGCGGCCAAATAGGATCGTTTGCTTCTCGAGACCTTTTACTTTTTTTCATCATGTGGGAGTTAGAATTAATTCCTGTTTATTTACTTGTATCATTATGGGGAGGAAAGAAACGTCTATACTCAGCTACTAAGTTTATTTTGTACACTGCGGGAGGTTCCATTTTTCTGTTAATGGGAGTTCTGGGTATTGGTTTATATGGTTCCAACGAACCAACATTAAATTTTGAAATATTAGCTAATCAATCCTATCCTGTGGCATTGGAAATAATATTTTATATTTTATTTCTTATTGCTTTTGCTGTCAAATTACCGATTCTACCCCTACATACTTGGTTACCAGATACCCACGGGGAAGCACATTACAGTACTTGTATGCTTCTAGCTGGAATTTTATTAAAAATGGGAGCATATGGGTTGGTTCGGATCAATATGGAATTATTACCCCGCGCTCATTCGATATTTTCTCCATGGTTAATACTAATGGGTACGCTCCAAATAATCTATGCAGCTTTAACATCTCTTGGCCAACGTAATTTAAAAAAACGCATAGCCTATTCTTCTGTATCTCATATGGGTTTCATAATTATAGGAATTGGGTCTATTACTGATACGGGCCTTAACGGAGCTCTTTTACAAATAATCTCTCATGGTTTTATTGGGGCTGGACTTTTTTTCTTGGCAGGAACGGGTTATGATCGAATACGTCTTGTTTATCTCGATGAAATGGGTGGGATAGCGATCTTAATGCCCAAAATATTCACGATGTTCAGTATATTATCGATGGCTTCGCTTGCATTACCGGGTATGAGTGGTTTTGTTGCGGAATTAATAGTCTTTTTTGGACTAATTACTAGTCAAAAATATCTTTTAATGACAAAAATACTAATTACTTGTGTAATGGCACTGGGTATGATATTAACGCCTATTTATTTATTATCTATGTCACGCCAGATGTTCTATGGATACAAATTATTTAATGTTCCAAATTCGTATTTTTTTGATGCAGGACCACGAGAATTATTTGTTTCGATCTCCATCTTGCTACCTATAATTGGTATTGGTATTTACCCGGATTTCGTTTTTTCATTATCAGTTGATAAGGTCCAAAGTATTTTATGGAAATATTTTTATAGATAATTTTTGTAAAAATATAGATATATGTATCTAGGGTTTTATTGTGCGTTATACAATAAAAAAGATCCATTGTTGACTTATATTAACTTATTAATTTTATTAATTATTAATAGAAAACGAGTTGTAACTGGATATATTTAGCTTTTGTGAGAGCCGTTTGAATCAATAGAATACTTGATTCAAATGGCTCTTGACGACTTCAACTAAGATTTCTTAGATTTTTATTTATCTACACCATTTTCTATCTCTAATCGGTAGACCCTTTTTATTCAAGTAGATGTTAATTGAAATGAACCATAACTATGTAGCCCGATTCCTAAGAGATTGACCCCAAAATAGCATATCCAAATTAGAATAAAGCCCAGAGAAGCTACAATTGCAGACTTTGCAACTTTCATATTTGTATTTGTTCGAGTATGTAAATAAATCGCGAATATAGTCCACGTAATAAAGGCCCAAGTTTCTTTTGGGTCCCAATTCCAATATGATCCCCAGGCCTCATTAGCCCAGACTGCTCCGGAAAGAATTCCTATAGTTAAAAAGATAAACCCTAGACTAATAACACGATAACTCCAATGATCTAATTGTTGAATCAATTGGGATCGATAATAATTTTTAGCAGAATCAAAGGAGGTGCTTTGTAAAACATTCCTTCGTTTATTCATGTATTGGATCTGACCCAAGTCAAATACCTCAGTAAAAAAAAAAAGGCTGTTAGCAAAAATTTGGATATCTTTTCTAAATGTAATGACTAGAAGAGATACTGCTAATAATGATCCACATAAAAGAGCTGCATAACCCAATAACATCATACTTACATGCATCATTAACCACTGGGATTGAAGAGCAGGTACTAAAATTGTGGATTGATGCATTTTAGTTAACAGACTCGAAGTGGCAAATCCTTGCGTAAAAATAGCACTCGGTGCAGTTATTACGCGTAAGTTTTTTTTTTTTAAATACGGAAACATATGAATAATTGAAAAACTCCACGAAAGGAAAATTAATGATTCACATAAATCACTTAATGGAAAATGTTGTGAATAAATCCAACGAATAATTAAAAATCCTGTTAGACATAAAAAAATAGCTATTAGACCTCTTTCAGAGGAATTAGAGAGTCCTATTATTTCATCGGCAACTAAGCTTATCAAATAAATTGTAATTACAATTGAAACAAGGGAAAAAGAAATATGAGTTAATATATGTTCGACAGTAAAAAATATCATATCAATTTTAAAATAAGGTATCGGAATTGAATTAATTATAGGACTTATTGTATCTCTTTTAGAAGAGAATGTGCCGCCACTCGGATTCGAACCGAGATGCTCAAGCACTGCTTCCTAAGAGCAGCGTGTCTACCAATTTCACCATAGCGGCTTACTTAAAATGATAATAAGCTATTATTATTCAAGTGTCGAGATTTAATGAGTTAATTAAATGCTCTGAACTGTTTTTAGTAAATATCCAAAGTATTGAACTTAATAGTTAGGTTTTTCAGATTTTTTCTGTTCTCCGTTGTTGTATTTGTAAATAAAAAGTCCTACCTCCGATCTTAGGAAATCCTAAAAAAATATTGTGCGAAAGGGGGAGATGGGGGAACTAAAAATCCCCATCTCGGAAATGATAAAACATACTCAAAATAAACTAGGTGAAACCTTCTATCTGGTGGGGATTTTTAGTTCGCAACAAAACATTGCTTTTAGGATGTTTTATACCATATAGAATAGAATAGTCAAAAAGTTCCATTTACGTTTTACTAGGTAGTGCATTAGATAATCAAAATTTTGTAGTCATATTCTACCCTAAATTAACATTTGCCCTATTCTTTTTATTTGAATCCTTTATTATTTCGGTGTCGGTACAAAAAAACTTTTTGAATTACCAGTCGAAAGGGATTTAGCTAATGAAAAGGCTTTTAACGCTGCCCAATATCCCTTCCTTTTCCACAAACTTTTATGAATACGCTTTTTTGCTAGAGAAGTACGCTTTTTTGGAACTGCCATTCAAAGTTGAAGAGGTTTTTCAATAATATCGTTGGATGTGAAAGACATCTATTGTTCAAAACGAATTCTTCTTCATTATCTATCTAACCATAGCTGATACGCTACTAACCTCAAACAACAAAATACTAGCTATCTGGAAATTACAGAAAATATTGCTAAGGAGAAAAAATTTCTAGGTAAAAAGGTAGGTTTAAGTTTTTAAGTTACTAAAATGAAACAAAAAGTTTCCGTTTTTAGAGAAGTTTTTTACTCAGTTATACCTGGAATCAAATTCATCGAACAATTTAGAAACCCAACTTTGACCTAAAAACTAATTTTAATATAAAGTTTCCTATTAATTAGCCCAGCTTAAAGAAAGAATATACCTAATTTTTTCATTATTATTATTTGTCTTTTATTTAAAATATTTAAAAACTATGCATTCCAGTTTCACAAATAAGTTCCTTATGTTATTTGACCAATTTGTACTTCTTGATTTGAATATTTGAAGTATTGCAGAAACAATGAGAATAATTCAGAAGAAAAATTTTGTAGTGCTTACCTATCTTTATTTTTGTTCTTTTACAATTAGATAGGATCTGGTGAATTAGAAACAATTTTGAAAGAAAAACTTTTTTATGGAACATACATATCAATATGCATGGATCATACCTCTCCTTCCACTTCCCGTTCCTGTCGGAATAGGACTGGGGCTTATCTTTTTTCCGATGGCAACAAAAAATCTTCGACGTATGTGGTCTTTTCAGAGTGTTTTCTTGTTAAGTATAGTTATGATTTTTTCAGCTGACCTATCTATTCAACTAATAAATAGGAGTTCTTTTTATCAATATATATCGTCTTGGACCATCAATAATGCTTTTTCTTTAGAGTTTGGCTATTTGATCGATCCACTTACTTCTATTATGTCAATATTAATTACTACTATCGGAGTTCTAGTTCTTATTTATAGTGACAATTATATGTTTCATGATCAAGGATACTTGAGATTTTTTGCTTATATGAGTTTTTTCAATGCATCTATGTTGGGATTAGTTACCAGTTCGAATTTGATACAAATTTATCTTTTTTGGGAATTAGTTGGAATGTGCTCTTATCTATTAATAGGTTTTTGGTTCACACGACCCCTTGCCGCAAATGCTTGTCAAAAAGCATTTGTGACTAATCGTGTTGGGGATTTTGGTTTATTATTAGGAATTTTAGGTCTTTATTGGATAACAGGTAGTTTCGAATTTCGAGACTTGTTTGAAATATTCAATAACTTAATTTCGACTAATGAGGTCCATTTTTTATTTGGAACTTTCTGTGTCTTCCTAGTATTTTCGGGTGCAGTTGCGAAATCGGCTCAATTTCCCCTTCATGTATGGTTACCCGATGCTATGGAGGGTCCCACTCCCATTTCAGCTCTTATCCATGCTGCTACTATGGTGGCAGCGGGAATTTTTCTTGTAGCTCGGCTTTTTCCCCTTTTTATAGTCATCCCTTACATAATGAATTTGATATCTTTTCTAAGTATAATAACAGTACTATTAGGGGCTACTTTAGCTCTTGCTCAAAACGATATTAAAAGAAGTTTAGCCTATTCTACAATGTCTCAATTGGGATATATGATGTTAGCTTTAGGTATGGGGTCTTATCGAACGGCTTTGTTTCATTTGATTACTCATGCTTATTCAAAAGCATTATTGTTTTTAGGATCTGGATCCATTATTCATTCAATGGAACCTATTGTTGGATATTCTCCAAAAAAAAGTCAAAATATGGCTCTGATGGGTGGTTTACTAAAATATGTGCCAATTACAAAAACTGCTTTTTTTTTAGGTACACTTTCTCTATGTGGTATTCCACCTCTTGCTTGTTTTTGGTCCAAAGACGAAATTCTTAATGATAGTTGGTTGTATTCACAGATTGTTGGAATACTAGCTTCCTTCACGGCAGGATTAACTGCATTTTATATGTTTCGAATTTATTTATTAACTTTTGAGGGACACTTAAACATTAACTTTCAAAATTATCGTGGAAAAACAAGTAATTTGTCCTATTCCATATCTTTATGGGGTAAAGAAAGCCCAAAACCGAAAACAAAAAAAATGAGTTTATTAACCTTATTAACAATCAATAACAATAATAATGCTGGTACTTCTTTTTTTTCGACAAACACATGGCGAATTAAGGATAATATAACCCGACCCTTTATGACTACTACCCATTTTGATAGTACAAAGACTTTATCCTATCCTCATGAAGTAGACAATACTATGTTATTCCCGCTGCTTCTATTGGTTTTATTTACTTTTTTTGTTGGGGTCATCGGGATTCCTTTAAATCAAGGAGGAAATGATTTGGATATATTATCCAAATGGTTAAATTCATCTATAAATCTTTTACATAAAAATTTTGCAAATTCTGTGGATTGGTATGAATTTGTTATAAATGCAACTTTTTCCGTCAGTATAGCCTTTTTTGGAATATTTATCGCATTTCTTTTATATAAACCTGTTTATTCTTCTTTCAAAAATTTGAATTTAATTAATTCATTAAAGAAAGAAGTTCCCAGTAAACTTTTATGTTTAGGAGAAAAAATACTAAATATGATATATAATTGGTCATATAATTGTGGTTACATCGATTATTTCTATAACGCATCTTTAACTACTAGTATACGAGGATTAGCTGAATTTGCTCATTTTTTTGATAGGCGAATAGTTGATGGAATTACGAATGGAGTCGGTGTTCTGAGTTTCTTTATAGGAGAAGCATTCAAATATGTAGGTAATGGGCGTATTTCCTCTTATCTTTTCTTCTATTTTTTCTGTATTTACTAATTTTTTTTTTTTTTTAAGTATTTCTAACTTCGAAGTTTCTGGATTCCCATACAGATAAGAAGTTTCATAAACTGGGCTATTTTGATAGCATGTCTCTTTAAAGTGAAAGTGGAATTCATCCTTTGTTTTTTCTTTTTCGTTCACTCGGATCTCTTCCGTTTCATCTTCATCGATTTTGTCCGGATCCTCCTTTTCTTCCGAAAAAAGGGAAGGAGAAGGATCTTCTTCGGTGGATCCCTCTTGTTCCTCTTTAGTCCACTTCGGTTCGGAAGTTTTTTCTATTTCTACATCTGTTTCTTCTCTGCTTTCCTCCCTTTCTTCCGTTACTGAGGTTTCTTTGAGAACCATGGATGACGGTATTCTGCCTAAATAGTAGACACAGGTAATAAATAAGAAAATACTAAAGATTCGAGCCATAGAATTTCTCACTTCTGACACAAGGTACTTATTAGATCGAATAAGTACATTAGATCTAATAGAGTGATTTTGCCGTATCCAGACTAATACCAACCCAACCCATTTCATGAATAAAACGTGACCAATTAACCAACCAACAAAACTACTTGTTACAAATAACATCTTGTTGTTGCATCGAAACATATAAATGTTGACTAATCTGGCTAACATTGAACTTGGTAAAAGAAAATAGTTGAATAATTGAAAAATGAGATTATTCAGGAATACACATTGAATGCTGAGATTACGCATTGAATTTCTGTTAGTAGAGTTAGTAGATCTAGAATCAAAAAAGTGTTTTTGATTGTTCCAGAAGA